CGACCTGAGACGAAGAAAAAGGTCTACCTACTATTTTATTTAGTTATTCAGTTAAACCAATGATTCATTATTGGAGCAGATAGCAACAACTATTTCATCGGACATGCGTATTTTTGATTTTCCGATGGATTGACATGGTTTCATTAATGGAAATTGTTTGATGTAATGAGTAAATAGGCTCTTTCGCCGTTCAAGAATTCTTGTTTAGGCAGTTCATATCATCCATACATAGTGTTTTGATCTAAGATTTCAATTCTTCCATCTTTCTGCAGTAACATATTGTTCCATGGAGCTAAGATCCAAAATATGGAATAAACAAGTATTTCCACGACTCTACCACCTGGCCAATTCTGTTCCACTTAATCCCTTTTTCATGGCCACATATCTTTATTTTATGGCTAAGGAATGGGAAATCTTTCTCCTGTTACATGAATCAAATGTTTCATTTCATCTGGGAAAAGCCATCTCTTTCTCAACAATGTCTTTGTCATTTGATCCAATAACGTTCCGTTAGATAGGAACAGATTTGATAAATACTGATAACTCTCAGATAGAGTATTAGAATGGAAAGATCCATTAGATAATGAACTATTGGTTCTAAGCCATCTGTGGCGATGAATCAACAATTCGAAGTGCTTTTCTTGCGTATTCTTGATGAACCAGCGTTTATACATAGATGTAGGAGGATTTGTTTGGGAAGTAATAAGCCCCTTTAACATCTCTTCATCTGCAAAGAATTCTCGACGGGAAAACACAGAGACAAAGGACTGATCTTTGAATAGGAAAAAGAATGGATCCGCAGGATCCCAAATGAATTGGCTTATTCGAAAAAAGCCTTGTTCTTTGGAAAATCTATCTCGTGTCTGGTACTGCATGGTTCCACTCTGCAAGAACTCTGAATCATTCTCTTGAAGCTCATCCTCTTTATGATAAATGATCCGCTTGCCCCGAAATGACCCGGCCCAATAAGGAAATCCCAATTCAGTGGGCCTTTCGATACAATCAAATATATTGCCATAAGGGCGCCATATTCGAGGAGCCCAAACTATGTGATTGAATAAATCCTCCTCCATCTGTTGTGAGTCGAAGGCTCCTTCCCCTTCTTCAAACTCCGATTCGTATTTTTCATATAGAAATCTCTGATCAACGATAGAACAAGATCCATTTTGCATCATATCTAACTGATTCCTTGGTTCGGACCGAAGAAGTAGTGTCACTCGATTATTATCAAACTGGCTGCAATCTTTTTCTGTCCGTGAGGATCCCGCCAAAGCGCCTTCTACTTCTAATAGGCCATGAACTAGATCAGAATCATTCTCAACGAAGCCATAAGAAGTGATCCAATTTTTTTCATTGGGTCCGGATGAAGACCAAAGATCTTGAGCGACCGATCCGGCAGAACAACTCAAAAGATAAAGAAGTATCGTTAATTTCTTCATGCTCGTTCCAAGTTCGAAGTACCATTTGTACAAATAAGAATCCCCTTCCTTACATGATTTCTTCTTCATATAGATAGATATAGGATCTATGGGGCAATTACTTAGAAGTACATTTTGTGCAACAGTCCTTCCTATCTGATAGAAAAGGATCTCATGATCCTGAACCGATCTTACCTGGGATCGCAAATCCCAAGTTTGTCTATGAAGAGCTGATCTAATTGTATTAGTTTCTATAATTGATTTCTTCTGTGTAATACTAATTGATAGGACCTCATTGATAAGTGCTACAAGATCTCGTGCATTGAAACCCATGGTTATGGACCCGAATCCGTTAGTATGGAACATTTTCTTTTCCAAGTGAAATCCTCTAGTATAGGAAAGAATGAAAAAGTGCTTTCGTTGTTGTGGAATAAGAAGCCTTCGTATCTTAATACATGTATTTAATTTATTCGGAGCTATTAGAGCGGGATCCACTTTTTGGGGAATATGAGTCGAAGCAATAACAAGAATATTTCTAGTGGAACATCTTTCACAATCCCTGGAGAGATAGTTCTCTAATAGACCGAGGGATAAGTAATTCGACTCATTCACATACAGATCATGAATGTTTGGAATCCATATTATGCAAGGAGACATTGCTTTTGCTAATTCGAATTGAAGGGTGATATCAAATCGGTCTATTTTTGGCGTCATATCCATAATAGTTAGCACATTCGTCATAGTTAGCAGCTCCATATCAAGGTCATCATCAATATCGTCACTATCATCAATATCGATATTGTCACTATCATCAAAATCGATATCGTCACTATCATCAAAATCGATATCGTCAATAGGATAACCTTTAGACTTATCATACAGGAACTTGTTTGGAAATACCGTAATGAAAGGAACATAGGAGTTTGTCGCTAGGTATTTGACCAAATAGGATCGTCCAGTTCCTATAGAACCTATCACTAAAATACCCCTAGAAGGGGATAGGGCTAAGCGGAGCGAAAAGGGTTTTCCGTGAGATGGGAAATTAAAACTATTAGCCCCACACGAGGTTTGTGAATAAGTGA